TTTCAAAACTTCCACGATCCCTTCCCGAACCAAACATGAACCTTTCGATTCATTTGGCTCTCACGCTCAATTTATTGAATTCCTTTTGAGAATTCACATATTCTTTTTTAATGTAAAATGTAATGAGCCTATCCTCTCTTCTATATTCATATTCGCAAATATATAAACTGATCACTAATCCAAGAACATAATATTCGGAGGACTCTTCTGACCAAACAAATAATTGTCAGCAAGGTTGTTTCTTTTTTTTTTTTTCAAAGAATTCTTCTTACTTTATACATAATACATAGGTCATCGATTCAGCATTGGATAAAAAAGATAAAAAGTGGGATGAAATACCCATTTTTCCAATTTTTTCCAATCAAATAACGGATTCAAATCATTTTCTCGACATGAGTGTTTTATATCGAAAAAAAAATTCCAACTATTTGTTTTGAAACCATTTCTGTCTTAACTTATTAACTAACATAGTAGTAGAAAGAATACCATGCTGCATCTGAACTTCAAACGGTTTAGCTTTAACCCTGTTAACGGTTTACATTATTGGTTGATAGAGAATCAAAGTAGATTTACCAATGAATCGCGAAATGCTATGGTTCTTCCATTTTTTTTTTTTTTTTTTTTCAGAAGAAATTCGCGGAATCATGCACCTTTTTTTCCGAGTTATAACGAAAAAATGCAGTTGGTCGTATCCAGCCTATTCTTGAAATAAACAACTCGCACACACTCCCTTTCCAAAAAAAATCAACACACCAAGCACTACGCTTAGATTTATTGGATTTGTTGCTAAAATATCGGTATTAAACCCGAAACTCCCGGCGGATGGCCAATAACCCAAGGAAAGGAAAGAATCGGTTACATTTTTCATATGATATCCTCTTTCTTATAGATAGACAAATTATTTTATTTATATTATTTTTGTATTATTTTTATTATGAATTTCCCTATTTCTAAATAGAATATACTAAATAGAGTAAATAGAATATACTAAATAGAGTCAAAAAATATATTGATTTATAATTTATAAATGGATTTTTTTTTTCAATTGGAAATTTCCAATAAGTGGAAATTTCCAATAAGAATGATACTTATTAGAATTTTAGAATTAGGTACCAGATCTTATGTCAGGTCATTTGCGAAATATCTCGTTTGTTGAAATACTTCCTAAAAAAAAAGTTTTTCCATTGGACTAAGAAGGTAAAGGAAGAAAGCGGGTTGGAGTGCGAATTCCTCAAATCAGCTCTTTCCGGGGGTTGTTGTACCTAAGTAATTTAATTGTATTGTAGGAGTTAAATCTTAATATAATATAATTCGAAAAAACAAGAGCAGCAAATCCAAGAAAATATAAATATGTCTTTTTGGATTAAACAAAGGGATTCGCAAATAAAAGAGCTAATGCGACAACCAGTCCATAAATTGTTAAAGCTTCCATAAAAGCCAGACTAAGCAATAAAGTACCTCGGATTTTTCCCTCCGCCTCTGGTTGTCTCGCGATCCCTTCTACAGCCTGTCCCGCAGCAGTACCTTGACCAACCCCAGGTCCAATAGAAGCAAGCCCGACAGCCAACCCAGCAGCAATAACGGAAGCGGCAGAAATCAGTGGATTCATGTTAAGTTCCTCGCCCCCCCCCCAAAAAAAAAGAAATAGTTAATGATACAATCAACCAATGAATTATGACTTAATTATTCCATCGCTAAGATTCATCCAGTTAAACTAACTAGAACCCCAAATTTCAATATTTCAATATTTAAATAATAATTAATAATATTATTGAATCCGCAGAACGACTTCGATATCTCTTTTTTAGTTCCTACCCACGGAGTTTTTGTGAATCCGTACGACTTTTGTTCTTTTCTTACATTTATTTTTTTGAACCCTTCTTTGTTCTTTTTCTTGATTTAAATTCATTCAATATTCAATTCACAATTACAGACGAAACGGAAGGACTTCCATTGGAATCCCTATCTAAATTAGGACAAATTAGATATATCTTTCGTTCATATATACCTAGTTAATATCACATATACATGCCTTTCCCCCATACCGTAAACCAAATATTGTATCTTAGATTCAATGGGATTCAAGAATCCATTCTTCGAAACATGGACAAGAGTTGTCTTATAACGATTAGATTACATACACCTAGTTCGACCCCCCCTTTTTTCTCCGCTAACCAATCTTTTTTTTTATAAATCTCGTTTTTTGTAAATCCTTAATCTTCCGTTTAAATTATCCCACAAGGATAGGTACAATCAATTAAAATGGAAGAATTTGTTAGGCCAAATCATTGCATAGAAATATAAGTATTTGATTGATCTAAATTCATGTAATTTAGTATTTATTCAATTTACCGATTGACCAAAAAAAAATGGAATAAAATCGACTGAAATTAGAATCATTCTCTATACCATCTTTTTTAAAATCGCACGTCGTAAACAGATACAGTAAAAATTCTTACTGGGATTATGACTCTTAATATTTAATATATCACCTAATATT